ATCTTGGTGATCTTCTCTATAGGAGTCCGTTTGGAAATCGTCCGCCCTGCGCCCCGAGTATAGGATTCCACAGGAAAGGTAGATTGATAGAAACCTCTGGTAAAATACCCACCAGTACCCGTAACCCAGCAAAGAAAGTACATTACATTAGGGATTGGCGACTTACCCATTCAGTGACTTTGGCACTGGACGTTCTCAAAATGGGTACTATCGGGTCGGGTGAATTAGAGAATAGACAGACGCCTGTTGGCATTCCAGCCTATCCGAAAGAGGATCGTACCTCTTGGTCGTGAATATCTTAATAGGACGAACCCGCCTCCGTGGATATCTTTGCTTCGGAACAAAGCAATTAGAATTAGGCTCGGTCAACTGGAATGTGGGGAGATCTATCGACCTGAGACGAAGAGAAAGGTCTATCTATCTTCTTTAGTTATTCAATGAAACCAATGATTCGTTATTGGAGCAGATAGCAACAACCATTTCAGCGGACATGCGTATTTTCCGATGGATTTACATGGTTTCATTAGTAGAAATTGTTTGATGTAGCGAGTAATAGGCTCTTTCGCCGTTCAAGAATTCTTGTTTAGGCAGTTCATATCATCCACACATAGTTATCTAAGATTTCAATTCTTCCATGTTTCAGCAGTAGCATATTGTTCCACGGAGCTAAGGCCAAAAAGATGGAAGAAACAAGTGTTTCCACGACTCTACCATCCGGCCAATTCTGTTCCACTTAATCCCCCTTTCATGGGCACATATCCTTACGGCTAAGGAATGGGGAATCTTTCTCCTGTTACATGAATCAAATGTTTCATTTCATCCGGGAAAAGCCATCTCTTTCTCAACAATGTCTTTGTCATTTGATCCAATAGCGTTCCGTTAGATAGGAACAGATTTGATAAATACTGATAACTCTCGGATAGAGTATTAGAACGGAAAGATCCATTAGATAATGAACTATTGGTTCTAAACCATCTCTGGCGATGAATCAACAATTCGAAGTGCTTTTCTTGCGTATTCTTGATGAACCAGCGTTTATATATAGATGTAGGAGGATTTGTTTGGGAAGCAATAAGCCCCTTTGACATCTCTTCATCTGCAAAGAATTCTCGACGTGAAAACACAGAGACAGAGGGCTGATCTTTGAATAGGGAAAAGAATGGATCCGCAGGGTCCCAAATGAATTGGCTTGTTCGAAAAAAGCCTTGTTCTTTGGAAGATCTATCTCGTGTCCGGTACTGCATGGTTCCACTCTGCAAGAACTCCGAATCATTCTCTTGAAGCTCATCCTCTTTATGATAAATGATCCATTTGCCCCGAAATGACCCAGTCCAATAGGGAAATCCCAATTCAGTGGGCCTTTCGATACAATCAAATAGATTGCGCCATATTCTAGGAGCCCAAACTATGTGATTGAATAAATCCTCCTCTATCTGTTGCGGATCGAGGGCCCCTTCCCCTTCTTCAAACTCCGATTCGTATTTTTCATATAGAAATCTCTGATCAACGATAGAACAAGATCCATTTTGCATCATATCTAACTGATTCCTTGGTTCGGACCGAAGGAGTAATGTCACTCGATTATTATCAAACTGACTGCAATATTTTTCTGTCCGTGAGGATCCCGCCAGAGCCAGAGCGCCTTCTACTTCTAATAGTAATAATAGTAATAGGCCATGAACTAGATCAGAATCATTCTCAACGAATCCATACGAAGTGATCCAATTTTTTTCATCGTGTCTGGATGAAGACCAAAGATCTTGAGCGACCAATCCGGCAGAACAACTCAAAAGATAAAGAAGTATCGTGAATTTCTTCATGCTCGTTCCAAGTTCGAAGTACCATTTGTACAAATAAGAATCCCCTCCCTTACAGGATTTCTTCTTCATATAGATAGATATAGGATCTATGGGGCAATTACTTAGAAGTACATTTTGTGTAACAGCCCTTCCTATCTGATAGAAAAGGATCCCATGATCCTGAACCGATCTTATCTGGGATCGAAAATCCCAAGTTTTTCTATGAAGAGCTGATCTAATTGTATTAGTTTCTATAATGGATTTATTCTGTGTAATACTAATTGATAGGGCCTCATTGATAAGTGCTACAAGATCTCGCGCATTGGAACCCATGGTTATGGACCCGAATCCGTTAGTATGGAACATCTTCTTTTCCAGGTGAAATCCTCTAGTATATGAAAGAATGAAAAAGTGCTTTCGTTGTTGTGGAAGAAGAAGCCTTCGTATCTTAATGCATGTATTTAATTTCTTCGGAGCTATTAGAGCGGGATCCACTTTTTGGGGAATATGAGTCGAAGCAATAACAAGAATCTTTCCAGTGGAACATCTTTCACAATCCCTGGAGAGATAGTTCTCTAATAGACCGAGGGATAAGTAATTCGACTCATTCACATGCAGATCATGAATGTTTGGAATCCATATTATGCAAGGAGACATTGCTTTTGCTAATTCGAATTGAAGGGTGATATCAAATCGGTCTA